AAATAAATAGGGGCTCGGGGTCAAATCAAATAAAAAAAAGTATTCTTCGCAACCTACACGCCAGTATACTAGTATATTATTAGCGATGGAATACAAGTAATTCCAAATAGCTTGAAGAAAAACAGTATAAACAAAACAAGCAAAAGGCCCTTCATTATTTATTATTATTTTTGACCATACAGAATTGCATCGATCAACAAGAACTTTAGTCTTTTTTTTCAACTTAATGTTTCGAAATACATGGCTCTAAAAATTCATTTCGGACAATTGAACCTTCTCAAACTGTTTCTTTTTAAGAACCAAAAAGATTTGTGCCAGAATAACAGATGCCAAGAAGAAAAAAAGGCCTTGGACACGCGATGGATCTTGAAGTACTATTTCTGCATCTCCCTGACCAAATCCACCCACATTGGGATTACTCGTTAATGGTTGATCAAGCTTGATGGATTCACCCTCTGAAACAAGAAGTTCTGGTCCCGGAGGTATAATATCAACGACTGAGTGTCCATCCAATGCATCCGCTATGGTTATTTCATACCCCCCTTTTTCTTTACGTATTATTTTGCTTACTATACCCGATGCTGTAGCATTATAGACTGTATTGTTACTCTTGCTCCCATCGGGATAAATCTGACCCCTTCCCCTATTCCCGCCCACGTATATCGGATATTTTAAGAAGTAAACGTCTTTCTTAGTAATGGGGTCCGGAGATAAAATAGGAAAAGTGATTTCACTATATTTCTGACCAGGAACAGGACCTATCACAAGAATATTTTTTTTAGTAGGACGATAACTCTGAAAAGAAAGATTGCCCATCTTTTCTTTCATTTCCGGAGAAATACGATCGGGGGGGGCTAATTCGAATCCCTCAGGTAAAATAAGAACGGCCCCTACATTCAAAGACCCCTTTTTCCCATTAGAAAGAACTTGTTTCAGTTGAATATCATAAGGAATTCTAACAACTGCTTCAAATACAGTATCAGGAAGTACGGCTTGTGGAACCTCAATATCCACGGGCTTATTAGCTAAATGACAATTGGCGCATACAATACGCCCAGTCGCTTCTCGTGGATTTTCATAACTCTGTTGTGCAAAAATGGGATATGCATGTGAAATAGATGTCCAAGTTATTACATATATAAATATAATGATCGATACGGAAATGGGTCGAGTCATCTGTTCCTTTATCCAAGAAAAGATATTTCTATTTTGCATGGTCCAATCATTGATCCCGAAAATTTCTACAATAAATTGGGTAGGTTGCTAGTAGAGTTCCCTATCCACGATTCTGCTATTTTACTGGAATCCAGGAGGAATTTCCTAGATGGATAGAAACATAAAGAATGAGTAAGATTAAAAAGGTTTGTTTATGTACGAAGTAAAAAACATTATGATTAGATTCATATCAGTGGATCATTCTTTAGTCATTCATTGAATGATAAATCACTACAAGTGACGGAGATACACGATTTAAATAACGGAAGATCCAATATTTTAAAATTGTATCTAGAATGACTGGAAAGGTGGAAACAAGACCAGATATAATCTGATTATTATGAGAAAATCCAAAATCCTTGTATATAGAACTAATAATTAGTTCCCAACCGCGAGGCGAGTGGAATCCGATACAAAAATCAGTTAATAAAAGAATAGAAAAAGCTTTTATTGTGTCGCTTAAGTTATAGATAAATTCCCGAACCCAAGAATTAATAAGAACAAGTTCTTCATTACCTAGAATAGAATAACCACTTAGAATAGCGAAACTTATTAGATTTGTCGAAAAGTGTAAAATGGTATGGATATGACCCTCATTGTACATCTTGACCAATTGTATCGTTTCTTTGTGTATTCCTATACGAAACTTTTGTATATGTGTATCCGGGTACTCCTTTATCATTTCGTCCAAAAGGAAGAGTTCTTCTAATTCTATGAATTTTTCTAGAACGTTCTTTTCTTGAATCTCATTCAAAACAATTTCGGATTGCCTAGCATTCCACCAATTAGTAACCAAAGATTCCATACTTTTATTAAATGAGAGAGAAATCCACCAGGGCAAAAAGACTATAGATGTAAGATATAGAAGGGGGTTGAATGCTTTCTTTTTTGGCATTTTTAATCTTTGAATTGTTAATGAAACCACTTCATTCCTCGATTCTATCCAATCTGATATTTCCATGAAACATGAGTTCTATAACAAGGTATTGAATCCATAGACCTATTTCCCCCTTTTTAATTAATTGGTTAGTCCTTGGATCTGGAAACAATATTTTGTTTTATTATTTCTTCATTCGAAGCAATTGCACCCTTTCGATGAATGCCCGAACGAGCAAATGAATCTTTTTTGGATTTAGGGGCAAAAGAACCCCCTTAGATCTATTATTTCAAAAAAACTTCGCTGGCTAGCCGTAGCCGGGGAATAGTTGAGGGAAATTTCGGAAAATATTGTATTGATAAGATGAAATCAAAAACGAGTAGCAAAAAAAAGAGATAAATAGAATGATTGATTCTTGTTATAAACGATCCAATCTTTTGATCATCAAAAAGGAAAAGAAAGGATAAAAATAAACAAAACATCAATTGAAAAAAAAATGAAATTACAAGATATGATCCATCTATATCTAACATATCAATTCAAAAATTATTGGACAAAAAAAAAAGATGAATTCTATAGTCTGAACTGTTCAGATAGATGAACCCATACTTAGTTAGTATACTTGTTACTAGTATGAAAAACCGGTTTTGGTGGACAAAAACCACTTTGTTTTCTGTTTTCTGGTTGTTCCATATGCGTCCGCTTTTGCTCGAACGAGCGCCCTGAAAAAACTTAAGTTGTTATATAACAACAAATATAATTCATGAGGTCCTTACTCAACGCTGCGAAAGCATTCATTCTTCAATTCATTTCAAAATACTTCAATTGGTACGCGCAAAAAATAGGCCAATTCCGCAGCCTTTTGTTCAATTTCTCGCGGAGTCAAATTCTCATCAGTACGAGTCAAGGGAACGGCACCCTGGCCTCTGATTTCCATATAAAGTACACGCCGAGGATAAATACCTTCCTTAACCTCTATTCTAATCGACTGGATATCTTTCATAAGGAATCGAAGGAATATGCGACGATTTCTTCCAGGGAATCCCCAACGAAAAATAGACACTATTCCTTTTTTTCTATCGAATCTATCATAACCACTACCTACATTCCACGAAATTGTGCACCACAAATAGGAGCTAATGAACAGACCCGCGATCCCGTAGAAAGACATCACGATCCCTTGTGGAAAAAAAAGTATTTGCTGAGAAGGAAATAAGGATATCAAATTCCTACCAAGGTAACTAGAAGTTCCAACCAATAAGAATCCTAGCGAACCTAAAAAAAGGAGACAAGCCCAACAGAAATTACTTGTTTTTCGAGACCCCATTATAAGTTCTATCCATATACGTTCTGATCGCCAGTTCATACTAGATCCAGTTGTTTCATTTTATTGGAATTGAGAGAATAACCAAAATGAATTTGACTTTATTTTTTTGTTTTGTTCCCGAAGTAACTCTCATCAACTAGCACTATTATTATGATGTGAACCATTCGGAGTAATTCATCGAATCGGTTAGATATAAAAAAAAGATCCCTTTATAGGATCCCACTATGGATATCTACATACATATAGATATTTTTACTTTACATTTCATACATCTGCCGACCCATAAAAAAATAGATATAATGCAGTTATCCATATATCATGTTTCCAGGTGCATAACAGCTCTTTCATTTGTGTTCGGAAGAATACCCATACATACCCTATTCCACTAAATAAATAGATATCTGTATTATGATCCAAATCCGAGTCTTGAAAAAAAATGGATGAGATTGGGTCCCATCAAATCTAGACAATCTTGTTTTTTTGAACATAAAAAGATAGAGAAGCCATTGCAATTGCCGGAAATAATAGACCCACTAAAGGCACAAAAAAAGAGGGTAAGTTGAAAGTTGTCATAGAATGGATACCTCGATTTAATATTTGTACCTGTTATAAAGATATCTTATGATAAGTATATCTATTATCAGTATATAATAATAGGTATAGGTACAAGAAATGAAGAACTAAATAAGTGTACCTATTCACCTTTATATTATCTATTTTTTTTTGATTACTTATTACTATAAATAGAAACTAAATACTTGTTTTGTTCACCTCAAAGAAAAAAAAGAACTGAATTAAACGATCTACTTGATTGAATTTTGATTCAAGGGAAAGAAACCGTGAAGCTGAAATAACTCACTCAGAATACCTTTTAAAGGATTACGTGGTACGATTGGGTCGAATAAGCCCTTATGGAATAAATACTCAGCTTCTTGTGAACCATCGGGTACTGTCTTATTCAATGTTTGTTCAATTACTCTTTTACCCGCAAATGCAATGTAGGCGTTAGGTTCGGCAATAATGATATCTCCTAACATACCAAAACTGGCAGTCACTCCACCGGTTGTAGGAGATGTAAGGATTGATACGTAGAATAACTTTTTATTTGATTGATAATTATATGAAGCTGAAGATATTTTAGCCATTTGCATCAAGCTCAAACTTCCTTCTTGCATGCGCGCTCCTCCGGAAGCACACACTATAATAAGAGGTAAAGATCTATTAGTAGCATATTCAATCAAACGGGTGATTTTCTCGCCTACTACGGATCCCATACTGCCCCCCATAAACTGAAAATCCATAATCCCAATTGCTATGGGAATACCCTTTAGTTGACCTATGCCTGTTTGAACCGCCTCGGTTAACCCTGTCTTTTTTTGATAAGAATCAATACGATCTTTATAAGGTTCCTCCTCCGAATGAAATTCAATCGGGTCCACGGAAACCATGTCCTCATCCATAGCATCCCAAGTGTCTGGATCAATCAAAAGTTCGATTCTTTCTGAACTACTCATTTTCAAATGATATCCACATTGTTCACAAATATTCAGTTTTAACCTAAAAAATTTTTTATAATTTAAT